TTCTTGATTCTGCTTACTAGATTTCTTTTAGTAGAGTTATATAGAGAATGTCGATTCTAATGAACGATTCCTCAATATGAATGAAGAATCAAAAAAATGGAAGGATCCCCTGGATCGAATCATTCCATTCTATTGTATTGACAATTTGCAAAAATTGATGATACTATGGTCATAGTATGAGGGTGGTTGGTCAAGTCGGCCCCCATCGTCTAGTGGTTTAGGACATCTCTCTTTCAAGGAGGCAACGGGGATTCGAATTCCCCTGGGGGTAGGGTACTACGAAAGGAAGTTGATCATGGATTACCAATAAGCCTAAAATTCATTTTTCCTGGGTCGATGCCCGAGCGGTTAATGGGGACGGACTGTAAATTCGTTGGCAATACGTCTACGCTGGTTCAAATCCAGCTCGGCCCAATAATTCGCCAATTCACCATGAGATTGTATAACCCCTACCATACGAAGATAAAAAAGAAGAGAATTTTCTGCTATATCCCTTATTTCACTGGGATTGTAGTTCAATTGGTTAGAGCACCGCCCTGTCAAGGCGGAAGCTGCGGGTTCGAGCCCCGCCAGTCCCGACGGATCCAATAAATGCCTAAATTCATTTTTCTATGAACTAGTAAAGGGTGTCGGGGGATATACTCTCATTTCCAAATCAAACGGGGAGTCTTTATTTCTTTTTTCTTTACTATTTTTCCGTTTCGCTTTTATTATTTGTTTAGGTTTCGAATTAGGTTTTTATTTTTAACTAGGTGATTAATCGAATGTTAAATAAATAAAATTGCGATTGCTTGGGCCAGGAATCAAAATTTGGATTCGGTATGGATAAAAGAACTTCCTATGTTATACTAATCAAGTCTCGACGACGAATTGATTTGAAAGATCAGACATTGTTTTGATAGATCAGATATTGTTATTCGTGATATTGATCCGATTCAAAATCATCGGGAGGTAATTCATTCATTGAATTTACAGACGAAAGATTTATCATCTCTAGGGGATTAAATCCCGAGTTATTGCGAAGTAAAAAAACCAATGAGATTATGGAAGTCAATATTCTTGCATTTATTGCTACTGCACTATTCATTCTAGTTCCTACCGCCTTTCTACTTATCATTTACGTAAAAACAGTCAGTCAAAAGGATTAATTCAATTGCATTTTCAAATGAATTTGAATGAAACTTTTCTTCTGAGTTGTGATCAAAAATTTTTGAAGTTAAATGAAAAGGATTTCAATTTCACGCCTTAACTTAAATATTCTTAAATATTTAATAATAAAGAAAATGAGCGAACTCGAATCGGAAGTATTCTAAGAGCTAGATGGGATGGCAAGAAAGAAATAGATGAATCCTTCTACCATCCCATCTAGCTCTTAGTCTAGAAACTTAGTCTCTAAAGTTCTAATCTAGAATAAAAAATAAAATAAGGATAAAGGCTTAAGTTTCTATCGATCAATCTACAATATTCTCTTCTAGAGATGTATAGATGCGGAAATGAATTCCCTATATTGTAATTGTAGGGAATTGACATAACATCCAATTGATGAATCTATTTGCTCCGACCATGGAAATAATTATTATTTTAGGATTCGAATTCCTTTAACGATAGTAAGAACCCATTCCACAGAGAATTTCGGAAGAATTGTAGTGAATCCCTTTCTTTTCTAAATATAAAGACGGGAATCGCTGAAATATCCCTTTGATTGAAAGAGTCTGATTCATATCATAGATTACCCCATTGGGTTCCAGTGGAATTCGAAGATTTCTATTTGAACGGGTTCAAAACGCGTTGTAGAACAATCAATAAAACAATCGATACGGCTTTGATTCTTCAACTCCGTTAGTAGTGCTTCTAAAGTCCACTTCTTCCCCACACTACGAGTGAAAGGGAAAATGTAAAGACTACCATTAAAGCAGCCCAAGCGAGACTTACTATATCCATGCGAATTATGCCCCTTATCTCTATAAATATGAAAGAATTATTCCATTAGTCCTCATTAATATTAATATTAATAAAATTATATAATATAATAGTGGAATCACTGGGGCAGAGTCAAAAGGGAATTCTGACCGAACACTATACACTATTCAGAAACCAATCCCAAAATAGGTTGAAAAAGCTTAAACACAAGTAAAATACGTGGTAATATCCCAGGGGAATAAGAACATGTAGGAATAATAAGGTCTTTTTTTTTGTTTTGTTAACCTTCGTAAGTCAAAACAGAAGGAGAGAAATAACTAAAAAGGAGAAATCGATATCTAATACAGACCGGACCTCTATTTCTACATTTGATCTAATCTAGATCTCCGTTTGATCTAATCCATACCTACTTTCCCGGTTGTCACCCTGAAAGAGGGTAGGGCTTGCTGAAAAGGGAGTCTTTATTTTTGCTCCTTTTTCTATTTTCTATAAAAGTCAATTATCCGTTCAAGGGAATCGTGAAGTCTTAATAGGCCTTCTACCCCTGGATTCGAATATTTCCTTGAATCCTAGATGCAAA